GTTGAATAGTGAAAGTGAATACAGAAAGAGAATACTACCCCCCTTTTGTGATGTGGTTTGCTAGGTTTCGGGAAGGTATACAAAGACAAAAGCCTAGGTGACGTTTTTGACAATGTTTACAATGAAACTTACCAAAGATAGTTGTTTTTCAAACTTTAGCTTGTACACAAAGAAAGCAGGTCATTCCTATACTAGAGGGAAAGTATCACTAACTTTCTGATTGTGGACAGAAAAGGAGGAAAATTCATATAGAATTCAACTCCGAAGAGTCATGAAGCAAATAAGTTTGTTTAGCCACACGATTGGATAAATATCCATTGAGCCCATTAAAATGAATTGAAATGTGTTTTTGCTTTCATTTTTATGTTCGGCTTTAAAAGATACTCGTGACCGGGCTTATAGAAATAATTTAGGAATACTTTTTTTGAGGAAAAAACTGGTCGGTTACAAGCAACAAACTAGAATGGGGAAATTAAAATTATACAATTTTTTTTATTTTCCTTTTTTAGGGCTCTAGGGCTATACGGACTCGAACCGTAGACTTTCTCGGTAAAACATATCAAACTTTTTATTATCAAAATGATCTGAACTGTTTCAAAGACCCAACATGCATTTTTTGTGCATTGGGCTCTTTCATTAACTGATATTTCGATCAGTTAGTCCGCCATATTTTTTTTTGATAGAAAAATAGGAGATGGCTCCATGTGCTCTGAGTCATTATTTTAATTCTGATCCAGGAACACTACCAAAGTGTTTCAAAGGGGGTATCTTGACGTAGGTCTGCCTCTGGCCTAGATTAACCTAAGTTAGATGAAGTCTCTATCGCTCTGCTTAAAAATGAAATATGAAACTTCATACACCTTAAAGTTCATAGGGCGAAAAGATCTTTTTTTGAGGTCCTTGTACTCATTATGCCTAGCATTGAATAGACATTTACCTTATCAATATCTCAAATCAACGATGGGGCCTGTTTGGCACCTAAAAGGGACAAGACTGAACCCCTTGTCAGGCTATTGTTCTCTTGTTCCCTCAAAGTTATGGAGTAAGACATCGATTTCTCAATAAGATCAATTCTTTTGATTGCATGATGGACCCCCCTGAAAAACATTGGCGCGCGTGTAAACGAGGTGCTCTACCTAACTGAGCTATAGCCCTTAGTGCTTGTAATACCTATTTTATTATGTAGATAATTTCTTGTCAAGATGAATATTCCACGATCCAAGATCATAGTTCTTTGATCTGTTTGCGCGGTATTGCTTATAAGTAATATTCTATTTATAATCCATCGATGGTATGGGTCCCATTTGGTTTTCTTTGTGATGATAAACGGCCTACTTAACTCAGTGGTTAGAGTATTGCTTTCATACGGCGGGAGTCATTGGTTCAAATCCAATAGTAGGTAGAACTTATTAGATCCCACCGACTCTGGTCTCTAATAAGTTTTTATATCCATCTGTTTTTATTGATATTTATTTTGTATCTTTTCTATTTCTTTTTTTTTTTTTTTTGTTGGATCAAAATAGAATTACGCCTGATTTAATTCTGTCGAGTGAATACAATCAAATCAAATAAAAAAATAGACCAAACCTCTTTTGATTATTCGGACACACCAACTAGTTCCGAAATCTCATTGATCGTCTCGACTCGTGTCCTAGCTCGTCGGAGAGCTAGATTTGCCTCAATTTTTTGTCTCTTTCCTTCAGCTTTTCTTAAATTAGCTTCTGCTATTTCAAGAGTTTGCCGGGCTTCTTGTGAATCGATGTCACTACCTTTCTCCGCATCATTTACTAAAACAGTGATCTCATTATTACCTATTCTAGCAAAACCTCCCATCAAAGCCATCGTTAACCATTGGCCGTCAAGACGTATTTTCAAAATACCTATATCGACGGCTGTAGCAACAGAGGCGTGATTTGGTAATACGCCAATTTGACCACTATTAGTAGATAAAATGATTTCGTTCACTTTTGAATTCCAAACGGTTCGATTAGGGGTCAGTACACAAAGATTTAAGGTCATTTATTCGAATTGCTCTCCATTTCTAAGTTCATAGCCTTCGCGGTAGCTTCATCGATGTTACCTACCAAATAAAAGGCCTGTTCAGGAAGACTGTCTAATTCTCCGGAAAGGATCAACCGAAACCCTCTAATTGTTTCTGCTAAACCAACATATTTTCCTGGAGAACCAGTAAAAACTTCTGCTACGAAAAAGGGTTGTGATAAGAAACGCTCAATTTTTCGCGCTCTTGCTACGGTTAAGCGATCCTCTTCGGATAATTCGTCCAACCCCAGGATAGCTATAATGTCCTGAAGTTCTTTGTAACGTTGTAAAGTTTGCTTTACTCTTTGGGCAGTTTCATAATGGTCCTCACCAACAATCCGGGGTTGGAGCATAGTTGACGTTGAATCTAAAGGATCTACTGCTGGATAGATACCTTTGGCGGCTAATCCTCTTGATAGTACAGTAGTAGCATCCAAATGTGCAAATGTCGTAGCAGGAG